TTATAATTGATAGAAATTATCTTGTTGAGACCCTAGGAATCGGTTGAAACCTCAGATTCATACTAGAAACCACGATGATTGAATAAAACCCTCAAGCTAGGTCCAAAGGCTCTCTGAGTAAGAACCATTAGAGAATCACTTATTCAATGAATAGAGGAAATGACTCAAAATTCAGAGAAAGATTTGTCCGTTGGTAAAAAAAAAATAAGCAAACAAATGAGGATAAGAATTATTTTGAAAGAAGAAACCCCCCCGATTTCTAATTCTAAATGAAATCCTTGGCATTTTTTGAGTCCGGTCACGAGATCTGAAACGGTAGGTATGAATCATAGTTCCAATCTTTCTTTTCTTTATCTATTTCATTCCAAATATTCCGTGCTCCGGATACTAGAATGAATGAATATCCGACGAGGCAGAATCCATCTTTTTCAAGATGACAGACCCATTCTCTGTACTATCAATAGGATCTATTATAACAAGTCACACACTCATATTCCGGAAATACCGAAACAAAAGAATTTCGCGGTCGAACTGCCGGAAGTGCCTATAAATCCTAGTCCTACCTAAGTGATGAATTTTGGATCGAAAAGCGAGGACTTCATGATTTTGATGGACCTAGTTCATTGAAATTCCATCCAATACAACGGAAGAGTTATAAATTTCCAAAATAATAGATAGGAATACCGCGAATAAAGCCATTGCGACACCCATCAAAGGGGTAGTTCCCCATCCAGGAGCTACTTTACCATATTCCGAATTCAAGGGTTTCAATAAACCCCCTAGACCTGTTTTTCTTGGTCTTGGACCAGATCGAGAATTGCCCTCAAAGGTTTGTGTAGCCATAAATCCTATTGCATTGGTTGAGATCTGTTGACTTTGTATACCATTACACTGTAAATAAATCATCTTATCATAGATCCGTTGTGATCTTGAAATTAGAAAATAATGGAAACAGCAACCCTAGTCGCCATCTTTATATCTGGTTTACTTGTCAGTTTTACCGGGTACGCCTTATATACCGCTTTTGGGCAACCCTCTCAACAACTAAGAGATCCATTCGAGGAACACGGGGACTAGTTGAAGTAAAGTAAAGAGCCTCCCTTGTTTCGTGGGAGGCTCTTTACTTTGACTTCAATTGAGTATAATCAAACATTATTTTGCCCTTTTAGTCGGAACCTTAGGTGGTTCTCGAAAAAAGATAGCGAAAAAAATGATTCCTAGAGTCGACACTAAGAGGAATGTATAAACCAATGCTTCCATAAATTTGATCGTGGTTTACAATTATAGCTTCCACACCTGTTCATTTGGTTTGGGATTATCTCCCAGATAAAGATAAGAGTCAAATAAAAATCAGCAATTCAACTCAAGATTTCTCTCGTAACCTATAGAAAAACCAAATCACAAAAATACAATACAGGTGAAAGATACCAGATCAATCTTGTATCAGATTACCTGTCTCCTTGTAGTTGGATCTCCAAGTTTTTGGAACGCCCCAAATTCCACTTGAGCATCCAAATCCGGGTCAATACCAGCAAAAACATCTCTGAATAAGGTTCTAGCTCCATGCCAAATATGTCCGAAAAAGAAGAGCAAAGCAAAGGAAGCATGCCCAAAAGTGAACCAACCCCTCGGACTGCTACGAAAAACACCGTCGGATTTCAAAGTAGCACGATCTAATTCAAAAATTTCACCTAATTGAGCGCGTCTAGCATATTTTTTCACAGTTGCAGGATCACTATAACTGACTCCATTGAGTTCGCCGCCGAAGAACTCAACGGTGACTCCTACTTGTTCGACACTATACTTAGATTCTGCCCTTCTAAAAGGCACATCGGCTCTCACAATTCCGTCTCCATCTACCAAAACCACTGGAAATGTTTCAAAAAAAGTAGGCATACGACGTACAAAAAGTTCACGCCCCTCTTTATCTCTAAAGATAGGGTGTCCTAACCACCCAACAGCTATTCCATCCCCACTGTCCATTGAGCCCGCTCTAAATAATCCCCCTTTTGCTGGATTATTGCCAATGTAATCATAAAAAGATAATTTTTCGGGAATTTTAGACCAAGCTTCGGAGAAACTCTGATTTTCCACTAGTCCGGCACCAACCCTTCGATATATTTCTTGTTGGAAGTATCCCTGATCCCATTGATAACGAGTGGGGCCGAATAATTCGATGGGAGTAGTTGCTGAACCATACCACATAGTTCCAGCAACTACAAAAGCTGCAAAAAAGACAGCAGCAATACTACTGGAAAGAACGGTTTCAATATTACCCATACGTAATCCTTTGTATAGGCGTTGGGGCGGACGGACACTAAGATGAAATAGGCCCGCTAATATGCCCAATGTCCCCGCTGCAATATGATGAGAGGCTATACCTCCCGAAACAAAAGGGTCAAAACCCTCTACGCCCCAGGCAGGACTTACAGATTGTACTTTTCCTGTTAGTCCATAAGGATCGGACACCCATATTCCAGGACCATACAAGCCTGTTACATGAAATGCACCAAACCCAAAACAAGCTAAGCCTGAAAGAAATAAATGAATTCCAAAAATCTTGGGCAAATCCAAAGAGGGTTTTCCCGTACGTTCATCACGAAATATTTCTAGATCCCAATACACCCAATGCCAGATGGCTGCCAAGAAGCACAAGCCGGAAAACACAATATGTGCCCCGGCCACACCCTCATAACTCCAAATACCCGGATTTGTTACAGTCCCCCCTGTGATATTCCAACCGCCCCATGAATTGGTTATTCCTAAACGAGTCATGAAGGGTATAACAAACATACCCTGTCTCCACATTGGATCAAGAACGGGGTCAGAGGGGTCAAAAACTGCTAATTCGTATAGAGCCATTGAACCCGCCCACCCAGAAACGAGAGCTGTATGCATTATATGAACAGCAAGCAACCGGCCGGGATCATTCAATACGACGGTATGAACACGATACCAAGGTAAACCCATGAAAATACCCCCTTCGAAGAAAAATAGATACTATGTAACTTTATCGCATTGGAAAAGACTATGCTATAGACTTCCGCCTTTCAGTTCAGTGGATTATTTCGAATGAAGGGCTCCTAGTTCTTTTTTGTTGGTAATAGGTAATAATGGAACAATTCTGTTAGTCTGTTAGTAAGAACAAAGAAAAGCAGATCTATTCTATACCCGATAAGTACCAATACGCAATGGGGCATTTTCTATGAATATGAACATATGAACAAATGCATAGAAATTTATTTAGCGTTCGAAGAACCCGACCCCTTCATAAGATTTTTCCCTTATTCATTTCATCTTCCTAGATGAACTTTTTCATATTTTGAAAACAATAAAAAAAATCATTTTGACATTTCCACATAAAAGTGAAATCTTATACTTGACTCTTTTCTCTCTCATTTATGCCTGTTGGTGTTCCAAAAGTTCCTTTTGAGTTTTTTGAGGGTGAGGATATTGACGAAGAAAAAAAAAGGGGGGCTAAGCCTCAGACTAGGAAGCCGGCTTGTTATCCTATTCATTTGATTAACGATTCGCCTCGGGATAGGGCTAACAATTATCCTGGGGATAACGATAACTATAGCGATGATGATCCGTTTAACAATTATCCTGGGGATAATGATAACTATAGTGATGATGATCCGTTTATTAACATTAACAATTATCCTCGGAAAAACGATAACAATAGTGATGATGATCCGACTAGCCCTTGGATTGATTTGAGTAAGTTCCCTACTAAAGATGAGAAAACAAAGGAAAAGCAACCAAAGCTGGAGTGGATTGACCTATAGTGCGACTTGTCAGACATATTGGGCCATATGGGATTTCCCCGTTCTCTCCTCCGATCGAGATACCTCTGCTTCGCCAAAAAAATTGATGAAACTATCAAGAATTTGGAGCGTGAAGTGCAATTAGATCCATTCTTTGAGGGATCAATATTCATAGTATCAATTAGAAATAGAAGAGAATTTATGGTTGGCTTGGTTGAACCAATAAAATGAAGTATCCAGGCTCCGTTCAGAAAATACTCACTTGGTAATATGGACATGAAATGAATAAAAAAAAAGTCGTATCAAAAAGAAATGGTATTGGGAGCATTTGTACTATATATATAAATAAAAATCGGTTGGACCCTTACCCGGAGTAGAGCATAAACCTAAAAAAATAGAAGAGGCCCATTCAGGAACAAGAAAATAACAGAGTCCTAATTTGGAAATGAAACAATACATCAATGAGAGGGTAATTCGAGATAAGTTTATAGGGGGTAGAAAAAAAAAAAAAGCCCTTCTATAAAATAAAATAGAAAAAGGCCAACATATTGATTTTTTTTTGCAATTTTTTGAACCGTATGCATTCAAAGGTGCGTGTACGGTTCCTAAAGGATAGCATTTTGTCCTAATCACCCGACTTCATCGAGAAAGATTAATTTTTTTAGGAAAACCTATTAATAAAGAGAGCGGTAACCTCGTTGCGGGTCTCATAGCATATCTCAGTACGAACGATAGTACCAGGGATATTTTTTTGTATATAAACTCGCCGGGCGGGTTAATGCGACAAGGAATGGCTATTTATGATTTGATGCATGCGTCGCCCGTAGATGTATACACGGTATGCATGGGAAAAGCCTGTGGAATGGCTTGTTTCATTCTATTCGGAGGAGCACCTACCAAACGCATAGCATTCCCTCACGCTTGGCGCCAATGATTTTTTATTTGTATTTGATAGAAAAAAGAAGACTATGCCTTCGCCATATGAAATATGAAAAAGATTATTGAGTAAAAATAGCATGGCACGTCGAGTTCGGTATGAGTAAACAAACTATTATTGTTTTTCATAACATGAGATTTTGTATCGGGAGAGTAGTATGAGACAAAATAGATTTCCGATTTTTTCTTATCTATCGGGAGTTTATTTCAGCGTCACAATTTTTTGTTTTAGCGCCAGAATTCTTTTTCCACTTCACTTCTCCTATTTATATTATCAAAGTCAAAGAGTACTAAAAAAAAAAAAAAGAAACTTTGGGATTGCTGAATCACAGACGAGAAAACTTCTAAATTCCATATAGAAATAGAAAGCAACGGAACCATCATAGTATTTTTGAATTCTACCGAAAGGAAGGGTGGTAAATGGATCACTTAATGATCTGGATCTGATAGATCCTATTTTTTTTTTTCTCTTTTTCGCGCTGGAAAGGACGAAAGGTAAATTCCATTGGATAGCCGTATGCAATACAGAATAAATGCCTGTACGGTTGTTCAATTTTCTCTATTCTTTTTATCTCTTTCCTTCGCCCGAGGGTGCAAGATATGATATAAAGTAGAGGAATTCTTCCTTTTTTTATATCATCAGGGTAATGATGCGCCAACCTCGCGGTAAGTTTTCAAAAATCCGCAAAAGACACCCTTTAAAAGAAATAGAAGTGTTGTTTTACTTACGCAACCAGATGGAAGAGGCTTATGCACGACATACGCACAAAACCCGGCAGGTTATACACGACGACATCCAAAGAATGGCTTATATGTCAGCAGAAGAAGCCCAAGCTCATGGAATTATTGATATTATAGGAGACGACACCCTCGGGAAGTATGACGAGTATGACGAAGAAAACTAAAAACACAACAAAAACTGGCCCTAGAGATAAGGATCTGCAGCGGAAACGCGGGTAAATCCTTTATTCTGCTTCAAATCAACGTTCAAAATGGCTTTCTTTTTTTTTTTTTGCTAATTCCATTTTTGAACGTTGATAAGATAAGATCCTTCTATTTTGCAGCACCTTAATATGGCCTTGATAAGATAAGATCCTTCTATTTCGCAGCACCTTAATATGGCATAGACTTACTAATTACTAATTCCGTTTTAGATTTTCTATTTTAGGAGGTTTATGTTGTATTTTTCTCTTTTCTATTTATTCTTAATATATTTTTTAAGAATTAGAAAAAGAATAGGATTTTCTATTTCTGTTTTCTTTTTCTATTTATTCAAAATATTTTTAAGAATAATAAAGAAGAAAAAATAAAAGGAAAAAAAAAAAAGGGTTACCCGCCTTTTACATAAGAAGCTACTCTGTGGTAAAACTTTCGAGTAGAGAGAAACTTATGCACGAATGAATTCTCAAAATTTCATATATAATATAGAATTCTATTATTTACCATTTTTTTACTTTGAAACCAAAAGAGATAAACATGACCGCTCGATGCCAAAAGAAACTCCTTTTGGCAAAACTTCCAAGCATCCGCATAGTTATGCGGGAGGTTCATATTTTTTGTAATTACATAAACAAAGAATTCAGTCCTGTTCTGGAAAGGGCTATCCAGTCTTTTTTTGCTTGGGCCTTATCCCAATTCCTCCAATGGAGAACCTGGATAATCCCCAGAGCGGCGAAGGTCATAAATATTATTTTGACCTCGCGCATTTTTTGGATCATAATTCTTGTGTTTTTTGTTGTTTGGGTTTTAGATCTTATTGGCAAAAAGTGCACTCAAGATGACCTTGTAAAGAGAATCGAAAACGAATACCAAAACCAAAAGAAGATTGAATGGAAGTGGGTCTAATACATTTCTTTTTGAGTTTTTTTTTTATTTGAAACCCTACTGCATTTAGAACTGTATATGCACTAGGGCTTCAAATGGATCAGATCCGCAGATGTCTGAAGCAGAAAGGAAAGTACATCTTTTCTTTTTTTACCGCGTTAAACGTTAAAAGAAAAATAAGGTAAATAACCCTCTGGTTAGGATCTATCTAAACCAGCCCCCTTTTTTGTATTGTATACAATTCAAGATGCCAACTATTAAACAACTTATTAGAAACACAAGACAGCCAATCAAAAATGTCACAAAATCCCCCGCTCTTCGGGGATGTCCTCAGCGTCGAGGAACATGTATTAGGGTGTATGTGCGACTCGTTCAGATCATGAGCTGGAACAAAAAAAAAGAAGCATTTTCCCAGTCTCAATGACCAGTACCAATCAATAGGATGGAATTCTTCCAGTCATTATCTAAAAAAAGAAAACCCCCGTTGTGTTGTGTATAAAATTTATGGTTTCCATTGGTGCAAATCCAATCACCTTAATTGGAAATGAAAAGCAATTCCCCTTTGGTAGCAAATGTATCCATTAAGCGGGGGATTGAGTAGTTAAGAAGCATAAATAAAGCGCTCTCACTCTTGCAAGAACGGATGAACAGGGTCAGCAACCTAGCCAACTTTCATAATGAAATGCCGTTACTATATGGGTAGATCTCATTGTGAAAAGATCTATTATTGGACAATTCATGGGTAGAGTCAAAGAATGTGAACTGTACAAGTTACTAATAGCATTGATTAAATCGGGAAGGGGGCTCCGGCGTATAGAGAGGACCTCACCGTTTACGAAGTAACCATAGAAACGAAGGAACCCACGATTTATTTATCCCTTTCCCTTTACTATCGAATTTATACTTTAAATAACTACTCAATTGAAATTGTAGTATTTCTTTTTTCATACCTAGTCTCGATACAATTTCTTATTTCAGGTGAAATGCTCGTAAAAAAATCGTGGTTGGGAAGGTCATAGTAGCAAAAGCCATTGGAATTTGTATTTTATACATCGGACGAATCCGTTTTGTTATTAATGGACGAGGGGGAAATGACTGAAAGAAAAGAAATCAATTAGTTATTCAGCACATCAAAGTTTCAGTTGATTCAATGACCAGAACTATACGAGGTTATATAGCACGGAGACGTAGAAAAAAATCTCGTGTCTTTGCATCAAATAATCGGGGGGCTCATTCAAGACTTACTCGAAGTATTATACAACAAACCATAAGAGCTTTGGCATCTTCTCATCGGGATAGGGGCAGACAAAAGAGAAATTTTCGTCGTTTATGGATCACTCGGATAAATGCAGTAATTCGGGAGATTTGGGTATCCTATAGTTATTGTCGATTAATAAATGATCTGTACAAGAGGCAATTGCTTCTTAATCGTAAAATACTTGCACAAATAGCTATATCAAATACAAATTGTCTTTACATGATTGCCAAGGAGATCAGTAACTAAGGTAAGGTAAGAGGGTTGGAAGCAATCGACCGGAATGATTGAAACGTAAACGGAGATCCCCGGAGAATGGGCTCCGGGAAGGTTATAGTAAAAATGAATCTGATTATGATAAATTAGTAAAAAAAAGTATTTCTTTTTTCTTATAATTTTTTTACGATTTTACGATGTGTCAATTCAATCTGAATTCTCGAATTTTTCGAACAAAATATCAACCCCTGGTTGGGATTCGAATTGGATGGAATTTAGGTTCAATCAATTGAGAAATTGTCCTTTTTCTTTTTGGTTCGAGGACCTCTCGTTCTATTTTTTCTAGGAATAGGCTTGTTTTTATCAAATTTTTTCTTATAGTTAATAAAAGGTAACGAGGATAAAATACGAGCTTGTTTTATGGAAGTAGTTATTAATCGTTGTTGTTTCAAAGTCACTCTATTCACTCGTCTAGATAATATTTTTCCTTGATCACTAATAAATCGAGTAATTAAACTCAGATTTCTATAATCAATTCGATCCCCTGATCCAATTGGGGGCAAACGCCTACGAAAAGATCGCTTGGATTTAAGAAAACGCTTGGATTTATCCATGGTTTATTCCTTATCTCTAAAATCCTATTTCTGAATTCTCATTTATGATTTGACGGAAATAGGAGTTGATTGGTTTATGGTTTATTTGAAATAGATTATTATATGGAATTTGAATTTTATGAATCTGTTCCCATTTCTTGAATAGAGGGTACATACGCGCGCTCTTTCAAATTATTTTTTTATCTCCACATGAAGCGTATGTTTGTAACAATAGGGACAGAATTTTCTCAATTCTAATCGACTAGGTGTATTGTGTCGATTCTTTTGGGTGATATATCTGGAAATTCCAGAGAACTTCTTATTAATATCGTTTCGGACACAACTCTTACATTCCAAAATCACTCTTATTCTAACATCTTTACCCTTGGCCATGAACCTCCTTTGAGTTTTGGATTCACTCAATTCTTTCATTTTGATCCGAAACGAAAAAAAAAAAAAAGAAGTTGCGAATTTGAAATCCAATTATGAAAGATTTGGTTGCAATCAATAGAGAAAAATAAAAAATAAGTAATACAAAGATTTCTAACTATCAATTATTTAGAATCTCAGTTATAGTATATAGTAGTATTTTTTTTTTTATGATTTTGTTGCCCCGGATCCCATTTCCGCTCCCCCTCTATGAATTCGAACCCAAGCACAAGTTTTGATGCGATTGAATACCCATTTTCTCTTTCTTTAATACTAAAATAAAAAAGAAAAAACTGACATCAAAGAAAAAAATAAAGAAAGGAAGAAAAAAGCGAGGGCTGAGTCACAGATAATTTATTCTATCTGGAATCTTCTTAAGCCCTTCCCATGTCAATAACTAAAATGAAAAAAAGGGGAATGTCAACGCATCCGGGAATAGACGATTGATCTCTATCAATAAACCTGCCAAAGACCCAAACCATAGAGTACTTAGCACAGGTACCACAGAGAGATATGTTTTTATATCTCGCATTGAAAATACTCCTTTTTTTTATAATACGTATAGGATCAGATGCATATGTGGTTAAGGAGCAATTGTATTTGTAGGCGAAATTCCTAAGGAAAACTAAAAGGGATAGACAAAGAAAGACCCGGTAAATGAAATTTACCTTCCCTTACAAGACAAGAGAAAAAAGGACCTTTCCCTCTTTGTGGAACATTCCCAAGAAATATTTTTTTTTTATTATATCTTATTATAAATTATATTTGATCCATGAGATCAAAAATAATAAATAACAAGAGAGTTTGGATATCAATGAAGGAAATAATGATGTGGAAAACAAGACACGGATTCTCTACAATGACAGAGTAGCAGTAGGTCAATTAAAAGGGATGTAGCGCAGCTTGGTAGCGCGTTTGTTTTGGGTACAAAATGTCACGGGTTCAAATCCTGTCATCCCTACCTAATGCGTATCCTATGA